CAGAATTGAGAAATTCTATGGCTCGAATCTTTAGTATTCTCTTATTTATCACCTGTGTCTACTATTTAGGCAGAATACCGTCGCCTATTGTCACTAAGAAACTAAAAGAAACCGCCGAAACGGAAGAAAGGCGGGAAAGTGAGGAAGAAACAGATGTAGAAATAGAAACAATTTCCGAAACGAAGGGGACTAAACAGGAACAAGAAGGATCCATCGAAGAAGACCCTTCCCCTTCCCTTTGTTCGGAAGAAAAGGAGGATCCGGACAAAATAGATGAAACGGAAGAGATCCAAGTGAATGGAAAGGAAAAAGCAAAGGAGAAATTCAACTTTAAAGAGACATGCTATAAAAATAGCCCAGTTTATGAAAATACTTATCTTGATGGGAATCAAGAAAATTCGAAGTTAGAAATACTTAAACTTAAAGAAGATAAAGACCTCCTCTGGTTTGAAAAACCTCTTGTGACTCTTCTTTTCGACTATAAACGCTGGAATCGCCCATTGCGATATATAAAAAATGATCAATTTGAAGATGCTGTACGAGACGAAATGTCACACTATTTTTTTTTTACATGCGAAAGTGATGGAAAAGAAAGAATCTCTTTTACATATCCACCTAGTTTGTCAATCTTTTTTGAAATGATAAAAGGAAAGATACTTTTATCCACAACGGAAAAACCCTCTTCTGAAGAATTGTATAATCGTTGGGTTTATACCAACAAAAACAAAAAACAGAACATAAACAACGCATTTTTCAATAGAATTGATGCTCTAGAAAGGGGGTCTTTGAAACTGGATGTACTCGAAAAAAGGATTAGATTATGCAATAATGAGACTGAACAAGAATGCCTGCCTGAAGGGTATGATCCTTTTTTGAACGGAACTTACCGCGGAAGCGGAAAAAGTGAAAAAAAAAAATTACACTCAAGTTTGAATATGAATGAGTCTTTCTCGGTAGAAGATTGTATTTGGATAAATAAATTTCATAATATACTTCCCACAAACTACCAAGGATTTGACGAAAAAAAAGAAAAATTTGAGGAAAAATTATTACTTTCAAAAGAAGGAAAACTTAATTCAGAAAATAGAATGAAATATTTATTTGATGCGGTTACACCTGATAGAAATTATCAAATAATTATAAAAGAATCCATTGGAATAAAAGAAATATGTAAAGAGGTTCCTCAATGGTCATACAAATTGATTACCAGTTTGGAGCAACAAGACGGAGAAATTGAAGAAGAAATGGCCGAGGATCATGAAATTAGGTCAAGAAAGGCCAACCATGTAGTTATTTTTACGGATACCGAACGTACAAATAGTACAAAGAATACTAATGATGAAGTAGAAGAAGTGTTTGTCCTCCGTTATTCGCAAGAATCGGATTTTCGTCGAGATATAATCAAAGGATCTATGCGCGCTCAAAGACGTAAAACAGTTATTTGGGAACCGTTTCAAACAAATATCCATTCCCCCCTTTTTTTGGACAGAATCTACAAGAGGTTTTTTTTTTCGGCTGATACCTCCAGAATTATGAATCTTATTTTTAGGAATTGGATGATAAAAAGTACGGAATTTAAAAATTCTGGTTTTGAGGAAGAGGCAAAGGAAAAAGATCGAAAAAGGAAGAAGAAAGGGGAGGAAAATGACCGGCTAGCAGTAGCGGAAAGCTGGGATACTGTTCTATTTGGTCAATCAATAAGGGGTTGCTTGTTAATAGCCCACTCAATTTTTAGAAAATATATTGGATTGCCTTCAGTGATAATAGCTAAAAACTTCTGCCGTATCTTATTATTTCAACCCCCGGAGTGGAATGAGGATTGGAGGGAGTGGAGTAGAGAAATGCATGTTAAATGCACCTATAATGGTGTTCAATTATCCGAAATGGAATTTCCAAAAAATTGGTTAACAGAGGGTATTCAGATAAAGATCTTATATCCTTTCTATCCGAAACCTTGGAACAGTTCTAAGCAACGATCCCATCATAGGAATCCAAGAGGAACAAAAGAAAATTCTTTCTTTTTGACAGTCTGGGGAATGGAAACTGAATTTCCTTTTGGTTCTCCTCGAAGACGACCTTCTTTTTTAAAACCCATTTTAAAAGAACTAGAAAACCAAATAAGAAAAAAAAACACACAAAGTTTTCTAGGTCTAAGAGTTTTCAAAGAAAAAACAAAAGGATTTCTAAAGGACTCAAAAGAAAAAGAAAGCTGGACTCATAAAAAGGATTTTTTTATAAAAGAAAATAAGATAGTTCATGAATCATCCAGTAGAATTAGATCAATGTCTTGGACAAATTATTCACTAACAGAAAAAAAAACGGAGGATCTGGCTGATAGGACAAGTAGAATCAAGAATCAAATTGAAAAAATAATAAATGAGAAGAAAAAAATTTTTCTAATTCCAGATAGAAATATTAATCCTAACAATATAAGTTGTAATGATAAAAGATTAGAAGACCCAAAAAATATTTGGCAGATATTCCAAAGAAGAAGTGCTAGATTAATACGTAAACGACACTCTTTTTTAAATTTTTTGCTTGAAAAGATATATATGGACACCCTTCTATTTCTCATTAATATTCCCAGGATCAATATCCAATTTTCCCTAGACTTAAAAAGAAAAAAGGAAGGGATTGATAAAAAAAGTTACAATGATGAAATAAAGAAAGAAGGAGTTGAAGAAAAAAAAAGAATGCATTTTATTTCGACTAAAAAGAGGGCACTTTCTAATATTAGTAATCAGAATTTACATCATTTTTGTGACCCATTTGACTTGTCACAGGCATATGTATTTTACAAATTATCACAAACCCAAGTGATTAACAAATATCACATGAGATCTGTACTTCAATATCATGGAACGTCTTTTTTTCTTAAGGATAGAATAAAGGCTTTTTTTGAAACACAAGGAATACTTGATTCAGAATCAAGACATAAAAAACTTAGCAATTTTGAAACGAATGGGTGGAAAAATTTGTTAAACAGTCATTATAACTATCAATATAATTTCTCTAAGATTTCATCGTCTCAATTAGTTCTACAAAAACGAGGAAATGGAGTCAATCAAAGTCATACGATTTCAAACAAGGCATCAACAAAATTGAATTCATATGAAAAAAATGTTGTTTTTCATTATGAGAAGCAAAATGCTTATGTAATGGAAAACAACATTTTTAAAAAACAGTATGGATATGATCTTTTATCACAAAAATATATCAATTATAGAGAAGGTAAGGATTCATATATTTCTCTATCACCATTACAAATAAAGGGAAGCTTAAAAATTCCCTATAAATACAACACAAATAAACCCCCAATTTTTTATATGCCGGTAGGCATATATATGAGTCATTATCTCGGAGAAAATTGTATTGTTGATACGGATAAAAATATGGATAGAAAATATTTTAATTGGAGAATCATTTCTTTTTGTCTTAGAAAGAGGATCGATATTGAGGCCTGGGCCAATATGGATACTGAGACCCGCATGAATAAAAATACTAAGACAGGAATTAACTATTATTCAATCAGTAATCAAATTGATACGAAGGATCTTTCATATCTTGCGATTGATAAACAAATAAAACCATCAAGTGGAAAAAAATTTTTTTTTGATTGGATGGGAATGAATGAAGAAATACTAAACCGTCCCATATCAAACCTGCAACTTTGGTTCTTCCCAGAATTGTTGGGGCTATATGATGCATATAGGATTAAACCATGGATTATACCAACAAAATCACTTCTTTTTCATTTTAATGGAAGTCAAACCACTAGTGAAAAAAAAAAAGATCTTGAATTAGAAAATAAAAATAAAGAAGAAAAAGAAGAATCAGCCCAAGAAGATCTTGGATCAGATCTATCAAACCAAGCAAAAGAGGTTAAAGAGGATTACGGTGATTCATACATTAAAAAGAGTAGAAATAAAAAAAAATGGAAGAGCACCACAGAAGCGGAACTAGATTTCTTCCTGAAAAGATATTTTCTTTTTCAATTGAGATGGCATGGTTCTTTGGATCAAAGAATAATCAATAGTATCCAGATATATTGTCTCCTGCTTAGACTGAACAATCCAAAGCAAATAGCGATATCCTCTATTCAAAGAGGAGAAATGCGTCTGGATATATTGCTGATTCAAAAAGATCTAAATCTTACAGAATTGATAAACAAAGGAGTATTGATTATTGAACCTGTTCGCCTGTCTATACAAGGGGATGGACTATTTATTATGTATCAAACCATAGCTATTTCACTGGTCCATAAGAGTAATCACAAAACTAATAGAAAAAACCAACAAAAAGAAAACGGTTATAATAATTCTTTTGATGAATCCATTAAAAGACATAGCCATGGAAGGTCGCTTGAGAAGCAAGATGAAAAAAATTATGCTTTTATTGTTCCTGAAAATATTTTAGCTCCTAGATGTCGTAGAGAATTGAGAATTCAAATTTGTTTAAACTCGGAAAAAATAAACGTTCTGGATAGAAATAAAACATTTTACAAAAAGAACAACATAAGGAACTGCGGTACTTTTTTGGATGAGAGCAAGCATCTTGATAAAGATTCAAAGAATTTAGATAGAAATAAAGTTCTGAAATTTAAATTTTTTCTTTGGCCAAATTATCGATTAGAGGATTTGGCTTGTATGAATCGCTATTGGTTTGATACCAGTAATGGAAGTCGTTTCAGTATGTCAAGGATATATATGTATCCACGATTTACCATTAATTGATGGTAAATCTCCTTCCTATCTATAACGTGCCAGATATGGCATGATATATAAAGGCAAACAAATGTACCCGCACGCTTGTGTTATATTAATTTATATTCAGGTTTCCCATATAGGATACTGATTCAATGACCTAAGAATCTTCTTCGGTTTAATTTTTCCCTGGGGGGGTTGAAGAACTCGACCATCCTTTTGGATCCATATCCTAATGAAATAGCAAACTGGATTTTTCATTAAATTTGAAAGAAAATAGTATATGAAAAAATAAATTTTTTGTGTATACCAGAACCAGATTAAAAAACTGGTATTATTTTTACTGATCGATAAACTAAATTTCTGTATAAAAGAAAGAAAAAAGGGAGAAGCGCTCTTTTTATGATAATGATAAAAAATGCATTCATCTCAGTTATTCCGCAAGAAGCAAAAGAAGAAAACAAGGGGTCCGTTGAATTTCAAGTATTAAGTTTCGCCAATAAAATAAGGAGACTCACTCCCCATTAGGAATTGCACAAAAAAGACTTTTTATCTTAGAGAGGTCTACGGAAAACTCTGGGAAAACGGCCGCGGTTGCTGGCTTATTTGTAAAAAAAATAGAATACGTTATAAATAATTAATCGGTCGGTTGGATATTCGGGAGCCAAAGACTAGTTAAGTTAATTTGAAGATTTAGTTTGAATTATTTGATTTAGTAGATCTTGAATTTTTATTAACTTTGTTTCGTTTTCAGCAATTCATGGAATAATGACTCGGGGAAAAAATATGACTGTATTAGCTACAAGAAAAGACCTCATGATAGTCAATATGGGGCCTCACCATCCATCGATGCATGGCGTTCTTCGACTCATTATTACTCTAGATGGTGAAGACGTTATTGACTGTGAACCTATATTGGGTTATTTACACAGAGGGATGGAAAAAATAGCGGAAAACCGAACAATTATACAATATCTGCCTTATGTAACGCGTTGGGATTATTTAGCTACTATGTTTACCGAGGCAATAACGGTAAATGGACCAGAACAGTTGGGAAATATTCAAGTTCCTAAAAGAGCCCGTTATATCAGAGTAATTATGTTGGAACTGAGTCGTATAGCTTCTCATTTGTTATGGCTTGGCCCTTTTATGGCGGATATAGGTGCGCAGACTCCTTTCTTCTATATTTTCAGAGAGAGAGAATTGATATATGATCTATTCGAAGCTGCCACAGGTATGCGAATGATGCATAATTATTTTCGTATCGGAGGAGTAGCTGCTGATCTACCTCATGGCTGGATAGATAAATGTTTAGATTTCTGCGATTATTTTTTAACTGGGGTTGCTGAATATCAAAAGCTTATTACGCAAAATCCCGTTTTTTTAGAACGAGTTGAGGGAGTAGGCGTTGTTGGTGGAGAGGAGGCAATAAATTGGGGTTTATCAGGTCCAATGCTACGAGCTTCCGGAATACAATGGGATCTTCGTAAAGTTGATCATTATGAGTGTTACGACGAGTTTGACTGGGACGTACAATGGCAAAAAGAAGGGGATTCATTAGCCCGTTACTTAGTCCGAATCGGTGAAATGACAGAATCCATAAAAATTATTCAACAAGCTTTGGAAGGAATTCCGGGAGGCCCCTATGAAAATTTAGAAGCTCGACGCTTTGATAAAGCAAAGGATTCCGACTGGAATGATTTTGACTATCGATTTATTAGTAAAAAAACTTCTCCCACTTTTGAATTGTCGAAACAAGAACTTTATGTGAGAGTAGAAGCTCCAAAGGGGGAATTGGGGATTTTTCTGATAGGGGATCATAGTGCTTTTCCTTGGAGATGGAAAATTCGTCCTCCGGGTTTTATTAATTTGCAAATTCTTCCTCAGTTAGTTAAAAGAATGAAATTGGCTGATATTATGACGATACTAGGTAGTATAGATATCATTATGGGAGAAGTTGATCGTTAATATGATAATTGATACGAAAGAATTACAGGCTATCAATTCTTTTTCCAGATTGGAATCCTTAAAAGGGGTCTATGGTCTTATATGGTTGCTTGTCCCTATTTTTACTCCTGTATTGGGAATCACGATAGGAATACTAGTGATTGTGTGGTTAGAAAGAAAAATATCCGCGGGGGTACAACAACGTATTGGACCCGAATACGCGGGTCCTTTGGGAATTCTTCAAGCTCTAGCAGACGGGACAAAATTACTTTTAAAAGAGGATCTTCTCCCATCTAGAGGGGATCTTTTTTTATTCAGTCTCGGCCCCTCTATAGCAGTCATATCCATTTTACTAAGTTATTCAGTAATTCCTTTTGGATATCGTCTTGTTTTAGCTGATCTCAGTCTAGGTGTTTTTTTATGGATTTCTATTGCAAGTATTGCTCCTATTGGACTTCTTATGTCAGGATATGGGTCAAATAATAAATATTCTTTTTTAGGTGGTCTACGAGCTGCTGCTCAATCTATTAGTTATGAAATACCATTAACTCCATGTGTGTTATCAATATCTCTACGTGCGATTCGCGGGGGCATGACCTTTTACCTAATTTTTTTCTAGGAAAGAAGTTGAATGGAGTGAATAGAGACCCTCGTTTTTTTATTCATCATTCGGGGTGATGACCTAAACCAGATAGTTATATGAGTGAAACAAAACAGCTTCTCAATTAGCAGTAAAAAGGTTGAAACTCATTCCCTATGTACAAGAGTTAAGTAGAAAAAAGATAAATTACCCCAAGGTTGGTTGATTAGTCATCACGGGTTGAAGCGGGTAGAAAAGATCAACTGGCTGGAGTTTTGTTTTAACTATTCTATTTTATTGTATGTATTACCATGCCGGGGATCAAGCAAAAATGAGTGGACGGTTAGGAACACCAAGATACACAAAGGATTAGTAACGGAGATAATGTAAGTTACCAAAAAAGGGTATTTCTGCATAAACGGAATCATAATGGGGCTTTAAGTTGGTAGAAACGATCAAGTAGTACTTCCCCACGATCCCGATCCCGAGTATGGTCCTATCCACAGGTTAAATAAATAATTATCAGGAACGAAGTAATCCTTTATTTTTTGAGCCCACTTTTACTTTTCTTAGAAAGAAGAATAGGAACGAAATAAAAAGGTTGAAATACCTACTTAGACAATGAGTATTTTATTCAAGGATTAAGTTATTACTGAATAAAGACAAACTAAAATTATAAAGGATAAGATCAATTCGGAAGCACCCTTTTTCTATTATAGCAGACGGAATTACATTGGTTTAATTTGTGACTGTTCGATACATCTTGACTCTATCTATCCTACTAACACATATCGAGATAATATCGAAACAGTCCTTAGATTAAGTTAAGGCCATCGAGGAGCCGTATGAGGCTGAAGTATCATGTACGGTTCTGCAATAGCGATGGAAGCAGTGATGTTATCACCTACTATAATTATCTAACAGTTCAAGTACAGTTGATATAGTTGAGGCGCAGTCAAAATATGGTTTTTGGGGGTGGAATCTGTGGCGTCAACCTATAGGTTTTGCTGTTTTTGTAATTTCTTCCCTAGCAGAATGCGAGAGATTACCCTTTGATTTACCAGAAGCCGAAGAAGAATTAGTAGCAGGTTATCAAACCGAATATTCAGGTATCAAATTTGGTTTATTTTATGTTGCTTCCTATCTAAATCTACTAGTTTCTTCATTATTTGTAACAGTTCTTTATTTAGGGGGTTGGAATCTTTCTCTTCCGTACATATTTCTTCCTCATTTCGAAATTAATGAAGTGGGTGGAGTCTTTGGAATGACAATTGGCATTTTTATTACATTAGCTAAAGCTTATTTGTTCCTGTTCATTTCTATTACAACAAGATGGACTTTACCTAGGATGAGAATGGACCAACTATTAAATCTTGGGTGGAAGTTTCTTTTACCTATTTCTCTAGGTAATCTATTATTGACAACTTCTTTCCAACTCTTTTCACTCTAAGGGCATACGATATTCTATTCTCGATTTAGAACTTCTCTCAAACAAGAGAAAGAAACTTAAAATTATTCATAGATATTCACGATATGCTCCCTATGGTAACTGGGTTCATTAATTATGGTCAACAAACAGTAAGAGCTGCAAGGTATATTGGTCAAAGTTTCATGATTACCTTATCCCACACGAATCGTTTACCCGTAACTATTCAATATCCTTATGAAAAATTGATAACATCGGAGCGTTTCCGCGGTCGAATCCACTTTGAATTTGATAAATGCATTGCTTGTGAAGTATGTGTTCGTGTATGCCCTATAGATCTGCCTGTTGTTGATTGGAAATTGGAAACGGATATTCGAAAAAAACGATTACTTAACTATAGTATTGATTTTGGAATCTGTATTTTTTGTGGGAACTGTGTTGAGTATTGTCCAACAAACTGTTTATCCATGACTGAAGAATATGAACTTTCTACTTATGATCGTCACGAATTGAATTATAATCAAATTGCTTTGGGTCGGTTACCAATGACAGTAATTGGAGATTACACGATTCGAACCATTATTAATTCTACTCAAATAAAAAAAGCCACAGGTAAACTCCTTGATTCAAAAACTATTACCGATTACTAAGATTCCGTTTTAATCTAAAGGAGCAGAGCTTCTTTTATTTTGTTCGGTTAATAACTAAAAAAAGAACTCTTATTGATTGGTGATTCGTGAGAATCACGGCTTACTTTGGATAAAAAAGAATTAAATATATCCGCGAGAATTTCGAAATATATGAATATATACAGCAATCGGATAGATAAATGAAATGAATTAATCTATCTACATCAACCCACACCCCGTATAGTATTAAATTTAATAAATAACTTATCATAAAAACAGGGTAACTTTCTTTTTCTGGTCTAGTCAATAAGATTATGAAACATTTCGACTTATTTATCTCTTATTTTACATATAATGGATTTAACTGGACCAATACATGATTTTCTTTTAGTTTTTTTGGGATTGGGTCTTATAGTAGGAGGTCTAGGAGTGGTATTACTTACTAATCCTATTTTTTCTGCCTTCTCATTGGGATTGGTTCTTGTTTGTATATCCTTATTTCATATTCCATCGAATTCCCATTTTGTAGCTGCTGCACAACTCCTTATTTATGTGGGAGCCATAAATGTCTTAATCATATTCGCTGTGATGTTCATGAACGACTCAGAATATTACAATGATTTCAGTCTTTGGACTGTTGGGGATGGGGTAACTTCACTGGTTTGTACAAGTATTTTTGTTTCACTAATTACTACTATCCCAGATACGTCATGGTACGGGGTTATTTGGACTACAAGATCAAACCAGATTTTGGAGCAAGATTTGATAAATAAAGGCCAACAAATTGGGATTCATTTATCAACCGATTTTTTTCTTCCTTTTGAGCTTATTTCTATAATTCTTTTAGTTTCTTTGATAGGTGCAATTGCTATGGCTCGTCAGTAAGAAATACCGAGAAAACAGAATTCTTTGATTCTGTCTTAGCCTATCCATTTTCCTTCAATTACATGCTCAGATTTTTCAGGTATAAAATGTAAATTTTATAGTTTAGTTCAATCTATTACCAATATCTTCTTTAGTTCTGTACTTGTTAGATTCGCGTCAACCAAATTAGTTAAGGTTGAATTGTTGTTCATATTGAAATTTAAGAAATTCAGATTGAGGAGGGTTTGGTTAATGCTGCTTGAACATGAACTTGTTTTGAGTGCCTATTTATTTTCTATTGGTATTTATGGATTGATCACAAGTCGAAATATGGTTAGAGCACTTATGTGTCTTGAGCTTATACTGAATGCAGTTAATATGAATTTCGTAACATTTTCTGATTTTTTTGATAGTCGCCAATTAAAAGGAGACATTTTTTCTATTTTTGTTATAGCTATTGCAGCCGCTGAAGCAGCTATTGGGCCAGCCATTGTTTCGTCAATTTATCGTAACAAAAAATCAATTCGTATCAATCAATCTAATTTGTTGAATAAATAATGGTAATTAGATTAATGTGTTAATCATACAAAGAATTAATCAAAAATTTTTCAATTCAAATTAATATTATATACGACAGAAGCATATGACTATGTTTGCTAAAGAGTAATAAATCAAAGTATCTTGGCCCTCTCTCATGACCAAATATTTTAGTCAATTTATTAGAAAACAATTTAATTATTGATTCGTCTGGTGTATACAATATATGATTTCGTTTTTTTACTAGATCGAAAATTTATGATGTTCAAAAAGTGGATAGATACAATGTCACATTCAGTAAAGATTTATGATACATGCATAGGGTGCACTCAATGTGTACGAGCCTGCCCCACAGATGTATTAGAAATGATACCTTGGGACGGATGTAAAGCTAAGCAAATAGCTTCTGCTCCAAGAACAGAAGACTGTGTAGGTTGTAAGAGATGTGAATCCGCTTGTCCAACAGATTTCTTGAGTGTTCGAGTTTATTTATGGCATGAGACAACCCGCAGCATGGGTCTAGCTTATTGATACGTTCCAGAAAGCTTAACTTGAATTGAATCCATTTTTTTATCTTTACCGACAAAACCCCGTACTCGATAAAATAGCCTATTTTATCGAGTACGGGGTTTTCTGGTCAAAGTGTATCTTATCTTGTCTTTACTACGAATTTTTTTCCTTGGTTAACAATAATTGTTGTTTTGCCGATATTCGCGGGTTTTTCCATTTTCTTTCTACCTCATAGAGGAAATAAGGTTATCCGATGGTATACTATATCTATATGCCTAGTAGAATTGCTTCTAACAACCTATGTTTTCTGTTATCATTTCCAATTGGACGATCCATTAATTCAATTAGAACAAGATTTTAAATGGATTAATTTTTTTGATTTTCACTGGAGACTCGGACTCGATGGAATTTCCATAGGACCTATTTTATTGACGGGATTCATCACAACTTTAGCTACTTTAGCGGCCCGGCCAGTTACTCGGGATTCACGATTATTCCATTTCTTGATGTTAGCAATGTACAGCGGTCAAATAGGACCTTTTTCTTCTCGAGATCTTTTACTTTTTTTTATCATGTGGGAGTTAGAATTAATTCCTGTTTACCTACTTTTATCCATGTGGGGAGGGAAGAAGCGTTTGTACTCAGCTACAAAGTTTATTTTGTACACTGCAGGGGGTTCCATTTTTCTCTTAATGGGAGTTCTTGGCATGGGTTTATATGCTTCTAACGAACCAACATTGAATTTTGAAACATTAGCGAATCAATCATATCCTGTGGCATTAGAAATAATATTCTATTTTGGTTTTCTTATTGCTTATGCTGTCAAATCACCGATTATACCTCTACATACATGGTTACCAGATACCCACGGAGAAGCACATTACAGTACATGTATGCTTCTAGCCGGAATCTTATTAAAAATGGGAGCATATGGGTTGGTTCGGATCAATATGGAATTATTACCCCATGCTCATTCCTTTTTTTCTCCCTGGTTGATTATTGTAGGCACAGTGCAAATAATCTATGCAGCTTTAACTTCTCCTGGGCAACGCAATTTAAAAAAGAGAATAGCCTACTCTTCCGTATCTCATATGGGTTTTACAATTATAGGAATAGCCTCCACAACCGATATGGGACTCAACGGGGCCATTTTGCAAATAATTTCGCATGGATTTATTGGTGCGGCGCTTTTTTTCTTGGCAGGAACGAGTTATGATAGAATACGTCTCGTTTATCTCGACGAAATGGGAGGAATAGCTATCCCAATGCCAAAAATATTTACAATGTTCAGTAGTTTCTCGATGGCTTCTCTTGCATTGCCGGGAATGAGTGGTTTTGTTGCCGAATTGGTAGTCTTTTTTGGCATAATTACCAGTCCAAAATATCTTTTAATGCCAAAAATACTAATTACTTTTGTAATGGCAATTGGAATGATATTAACTCCTATTTATTCATTATCTATGTCACGACAGATGTTTTATGGATACAAGCAATTTAATGTAAAAAATTCTTATTTTTTTGATTCTGGACCACGAGAACTTTTTGTTTCAATCTGTATCTTTCTGCCAGTAATAGGCATTGGTATTTATCCAGATTTTGTTCTCTCACTATCAGTTGACAAGGTAGAAGCTATTTTATCTAATTACTTTTCTCGATAGTTTGCATGAATAAGACATAAAATCAAAAGGTGTGAGAAAAAATGCGGTGGACAATAAAAGAAAAATAAGTCTTCTTTTTCCTTATCTTAATCTTAAGTAAAAAAAGAAGTGAATTGTAATCAGATACGTTTGGAGTTTTAGAGAACCGTTTTCATCAAGTAGTAAAAGTAGTAACGGAAACGGTTCTCTAAAACTCACACAAACTTTCATTCATTACATATGCTATTTCTATGTATTAGGTCACGTCTTCAATTAAGATGTTAATGTGAATGAACCATAACTATGTAGGCCTATTCCTAATAGATTGACCCCAAAATAGCATACCCAAATTATAAGAAATCCCATAGAAGCTACAATTGCAGAATTTGTGCCTTGAAAATTTTGGTTGGTTCTAATATGTAAATAAATAGCAAATATAGTCCAAGTAATAAATGCCCAAGTTTCCTTGGGGTCCCAATTCCAATATGACCCCCATGCCTCATTAGCCCACACTGCTCCTGAAAGAATACCAATCGTTAAAAAGATAAATCCTAGACTAATGACACGATAACTCCAACGATCCAATTGCTGAATCAATTGATACCTGTGATAATTTCTAAATGAAAGTAAATAATTGTTTAGTAAAGCATTGCGTCTTTTATTTACATATTTAATCTCATCAAAATCAAAGGAAAACAGCCCAATTAATGAATTATTGTTTTTACCAAAGACCCCTAGGCTTTTTCGAAATGTAATGACTAGAAGAGATACTGATAATAATGATCCACATAAAAGAGCTGCATAGCTCAATATCATCATACTTACGTGCATCATTAACCACTGAGATTGGAGGGCAGGTACTAATATTGTGGATTGATGCATTTCAGTCAAAAGACCTGAAGTAGCAAATCCTTGGGTAAAAATAGTACTTGGTGCGGTTATTGCGCTTAAATCATTTTTATGGTTCCATATTTTCGGAACCATATGAATAATGGAAAAGCCCCATGAAAGGAATATTAATGATTCATATAAATCACTTAAGGGGAAATGTTCCGAATAAATCCAACGAGTAACTAATAATCCTGTTATACAGAAAAATGTAGCTATCATGCCCTTTTCTGATGAATCATGTAGTCTTATGGTTTCGTGGACTAATAAGGTCATCAAATAAATCGTAATTACAATTGAAATGATTGAAAAAGAGATGTGAGTTAATATATGTTCTAAAGTTGAAAATATCATAAAAAATCCTAAAATAAAAAGGGAGTCCTTTAACACTGGAACGGAAATGAGTAATCCATTTCATTTTCATTATAGGATTTATTGTATCTCTTTTAGAAGATGCCGCCACTCGGACTCGAACCGAGATGCTCTAGCACTGCTTCCTAAGAGCAGCGTGTCTACCGATTTCACCATAGCGGCTTGCTCGAAAACATAATAGCCCATCCGCACTCAAACGTCGAGATTGTAAGGAGTCAATTCAATGTAATATTTTTTAGGAAAAATTAAAATCACAAATTAAAGCCTCACTCAAATTTCTATTTGAACGTTCAATAATCTCTTATAGGATGGTTTTCGTTTTAACGATGGACTCTTCGAGAGGTTTCAGTTCTCCCAAAACAGATTAGTTGGAACTAGACTAGATAGTTTTGCCCTCAATCTAGGTATAGAAGTAAAAAAGCCCCTTTCTTGATTCATTCTTTTTTGATGATTTCCTGGGTCCGAACAAAATAAAAAATACATTGTATTCATAGTCATTAATAAGAAAACAAAACCCTAATAAAGAAAAGGGAAACCTTCTATTTTTTGCTTAAGTACTATGTTTTTTTGTTTGAACAAAAAAACATAGTACCCTTTTTTTGTATTCAGGTATTCAGAAAATGTAAAGGCTTCCTATTCTAAATACTACAATCGATAGTGCCGCCTCATATTGATCAGTTAAAAATATGAGTTAATGGGAATGAATCGTTCATCTTATCAATTTAATTAGCAAATTCATTGAGGCATATTGATTTAGATTATTCCAAGACTTGTTTATTTGTTTGTTGCACAAAAAAACTTTTTGAATTCCCAGTAGAAAGAGATTTTGCTAAGGAAAAGGCTTTTAGCGCAGCCACATATCCTTTTCTTTTCCAAATGTTTTTACGAATACGCTTTTTTGATATAGAAGTACGTTTCTTTGGAACGGCCATTTTAATTTAAAATAAAGAGGTTACTCATTGTTATAGTTGGATGTGAAAGACATGTATTGTTCAAAATGCGTCATTTATTTCTTTAGCTATATATTTATTCCCTAGATCATACTTTCTTGATAATATACAATATGGAGACGTATGAGTCCCATAGAATATTTCTGGAGAAAAGTTGGATATCTTTATTTTTTCTTTTTTTCCCTTTTTTCTTACATATAATATCCCAATAAAGAATAATTTTTATATACTAATCTTCATTTGAATCTATATCTGTGTCACTGTCGTCATAAAAAAGGGGGGCTACGGCTCATCGTATTCTATTTTATTTAATAAAAAAGGAAAAATTTGAAAAGGCTTACCTTAATTTAAGAGAAAAATACTATAACCTTTTTTCTATCAATTCATCAATAGAATGCAGTACCCTTAATTAAATAAAAAATTAAAAATAGGAATCTAATATTGAATCTGTTAATATAATAAACACTTGAGAAAAAGCCATTTTAATAAGTCCTTTTTTCAATTCTACGCGAAGTCGTGGGTATCAAAGTGCCGGATATCGTAGAGTTTCCTAGAAGTATCCGTTGTTTTGGTGGAATAGAAGCCACTCGAGAATAATTAGTAAAGTCTTACGAATATACTAACTAAAATCGCAAGGTGTTTTTTGGGGGTCAAGCTTTTGATCGATCCTATGCTCAAGAAAGGGATCTTACATACCAGAATAAAGTTCTTTTTTTACTATAATTAAATTACTTAATTGTTTTTCCTTGATCAATGAATATGGATTCTTATAATAATAAAGAAATTGAAATTGCATATTCTGATTCTGTATCTTCATAAATATCCTAGTTAATCACTAAGTGGTACCTTTTCAAAAATGACTTGATCTTTTGACCGATTATAACTTCTGAGTTTTTTGGGGAAGGGGAAGAATGAAAAAGATTAAAGAATTCAAAATTCTATTTTAGTTCTTTCTTTTCTTTATTTTATTGCTCCTTCCGAAAGATAGAAGAAAGAGCTGGTGAATTGGAAACAAAAAAAAAATTATTTTCTTATGGAACATACATATCAATATGCATGGATCATACCTTTCGTTCCACTTCCAGTTCCTATAGCAATAGGGGTGGGGCTTCTCCTTGTTCCAACGACAACAAAAAACCTACGTCGTCTCTGGGCTTTTCCTAGTGTTTTATTACTAAGTATAGTTATGCTTTTTTCAATCGATCTGTCTATTCAACAAATGAATGGTAGCTCCATCTATCAATATTTATGGTCTTGGACCATAAATAATGATTTTTCTTTAGAGTTTGGCGACTTGATCGATCCACTTACTTCTATTATGTTAATATTAATCACTACTGTTGGAATTATGGTTCTTATTTATAGTGATAATTATATGTCTCATGATGAAGGATATTTGAGATTTTTTGCTTATATGAGTTTTTCCAATACTTCCATGTTGGGATTAGTTACTAGTTCAAATTTAATACAAATTTATATTTTTTGGGAGTTAGTTGGAATGTGCTCGTATCTATTAATAGGTTTTTGGTTCACACGACCAATTGCAGCAAATGCTTGTCAAAAAGCGTTTGTAACTAATCGTGTAGGGGATTTTGGTTTATTATTAGGAATCTTAGGTCTTTATTGGATAACGGGTAGTTTCGAATTTCGAGATTCGTTTAAAATAGTAACTAACTTGATTGAGAATAATGGTTTAAATTCTTTATTTCTTACTCTGTGTGCCGCCCTATTATTCCTTGGTGCAGTTGCTAAATCGGCACAATTCCCCCTTCATGTATGGTTACCTGATGCCATGGAGGGGCCTACCCCGATTTCAGCTCTTATACACGCTGCTACTATGGTAGCAGCGGGAATTTTTCTTGTAGCTCGACTTTACCCGCTTTTCACAGTTATACCTTACATAATGAATCTAATTTCTTTGATAGGTATAATAACAGTACTTTTAGGAGCCACTTTGGCTCTTGCCCAAAGAGACATTAAGAGAAGTTTAGCTTATTCTACAATGTCGCAGTTGGGTTATATTATGTTAGCTTTAGGTATGGGATCATATCGAGCTGCTTTATTTCATTTGATCACCCATGCCTATTCGAAAGCATTATTATTTTTAGGCTCCGGGTCCATTATTCATTCTATGGAAAGTATTGTTGGATATTCTCCAAATCAAAGCCAGAATATGGCTCTTATGGGCGGTTTAACAAAATATATGCCAATTACAAAAACAGCTTTTTTGATAGGTACACTTTCTCTTTGTGGTATTCCACCTCTTGCTTGCTTTTGGTCAAAAGATGAAATTCTTAGCGATAGTTGGTTATATTCACCTATTTTTGCGATAATAGCTTATTTCACAGCAGGATTAACTGCATTTTATATGTTTCGGATGTATTTACTAACTTTTGAAGGGAATTTAAACATTTATTCTCAATATTTCAGCGGTAAAAAAAACAGCTCGTTTTATTC